GCGTTTGCCCCCGATTCAATCGGGGGATCGAATTGATTATAGAAACATGAGTTTAATTAGTCGATTTATTAGTGAACAGGGAAAAATATTATCTAGACGAGTGAATAGATTGACCTTGAAACAACAACGATTAATTACTATTGCTATAAAACAAGCTCGTATTTTATCTTTGTTACCTTTTCTCAATAATGAGAAACAATTTGAAAGAATCGAGTCAACCAATAGAACTACAAGTCTTAGAACCAGAAATAAATAGGCTTATTTTTTGTTCACTTCAATCAGAATTCCAATTTGAACTCAAACATGGATTGGTGTTTTATTTGACAAATCTTAGAATCCAGATTATTGTGTTGTATTTAGCGCATTTCTCATAGTAATTTTGATTTCAACTCCACCCTCCCGGAGTTCATTCTCCGGGGAACCCCATTTAAATTATTTCGGTGTATTCTTTCCAATCTACTTTTTCTCTGATTTCGTTGGAAATCATATAAAGACAATTCCTATTTGATATAGCTATTTGGGCCAGTATTTTACGATTAAGAAGCAACTGCCTCTTATATAGATCATGTATTAATTTACTATAATTATAGGATACTCCCTTTTCTCGAATTACTGCGTTTATTCGAGTGATCCACAAACGACGAAAATTTCTCTTTTGCTTATCCCTATCCCGATGAGCCGAAACCAAAGCTCTTATTTTCTGTTGAGTAATAGTTCGAGTAAGTCTTGAGTGAGATCCTCCAAAACTTGATGCAAATAAACGAATTTTTGTTCTACGTTTCCGGGCTATATATCCGCGTTTAACTCTAGTCATTGAATAAATAAAATATTGACAAATAACTAATTGATTTTTTCTTTCAGTTATTATTTTTCTCGTCCTGGCCTATTAATAACTAATACGGATTTTTCCAATGTATAAAATACAAGTTCCAATGGCTTTGGCTACTATAACCTTCCCGACCACGATTTTTTCTTTTTTTAGGTATTTTACTGCGAAATATGAAAGAAATAGTGGGTTTCCTCGTTTCTATGGTTACTTCTTAAACGGTGAGGTCTTCTCTATACACCGGAGCCCTTACTTCATTTAATCTTTCATCAATGTTATTGGTAACTTGTATAGTTCACACCACACTCTTTGGCTCTACCTATGAATTATCCAGTAACAGTTCTTTCACAATGAGACCCACCTATACAGTAACGGTATTTAATTATGAAAGTTAGCTGGGTAGCTGACCCTCGTAGTCCGTTCTTGACCGAACGAGAACTTCTTTTTTTTTTTAATTTCAATAAGATTTTTCCGCTTAATGGATAACCAGTTGTTACCAATGGAGAATTGTTTCTCATCTTAAATTCAGGTGATTGAATTTGCACCAACGGAAACCATAAATTTTATACACAATAGAAGGATAGATTTACTTATTTTTAGATAGTGAATGGAGTTCCTTCTTCTATTCTATCCTATTCACTAGTACTGATCAGTCATACTGGAAGCAGTTTTCTTGATTTTTTGTGTCAGCTCATCATCTAAACGAGTCGCACATACACCCTAGTACATGTTCCTCGACGCTGAGGACATCCCCCAAGAGCAGGGGATTTCGTGACATTTCGAATCGGCTGTCTTGTATTTCTAATAAGTTGTTTAATAGTTGGCATGTTGAGTCATATACATAATGGGCTGGTTTAGATTGATCCTAACCAGATTTTTTATTTATTTTATATAGTAAACTCGGAGATAAAATCTCAAATCACAGATTTGCACAAAATCCATTTTTTTCATTCAACTGCTACAAGATCAACAATTCCATAAGTTTGGGCTTCTGTTGCTGACATAAAAACGTCTCTTTCCATGTCTTCAGATACAACCCATAAAGGTCTGCGCGTCCTTTGTACATAAACCCTTGTGAGGGTTTCGCGTAGTTTCAGCAGTTCTTCCGCTTCCAGGATAAATTCTCCCGTTTGTGCCTCATAAAAAGAACTAGCAGGTTGATGGATCATTACCCTGATAATAGAAGGTTTCTCTATCTGGTGTGATAAAAGAAACAGAAAAGAAAGATAAAGAATAATAGGAAAAAGGATAGAATTGAACAACCGTACGGGCATTATCTTTTATGCATTGCATACGGCTCTATAATCAAATTGACCCCTAACTTTTCCATTAAAGAAAGATAAAAATACCATCTCTCAGCCCCAGACGGGTAAATGATCAAAATGCCACCCTTCTTTTTTTTTCGGAGGAGTTAAAAAATACTATGATGGCTCCGTTGCTTTCTATTTTCAAATGGATTCTTTTTTTTGTCTTTGATTCAGCAATCCCAAAGTTTCTTTTTGAGCCAATCAAAAAAATAAAAATTTGGTTTTTTCGCACTCTTTTTTTATAACTTAAATATTGTTAAGAGCCCGTCGGTGTAAAAACAAACAAGTTTGTGACGCTGAATTGGACTTCCGATAGATAAGAGAAAGTCGGAAATATCTTTTATCTCATACTACATCTCTCGATACATAATCAAATCTTTTGAAAAAAATACAAAATTTTTCATATCGAATTCGAAGTGCCATGCTATTATTACTTAATATTCATATGGCGAAGGCATAGTTTTCTTTTTTCTCTCAAATAAAAAAACTTCATTGGCGCCAAGCGTGAGGGAATGCTAGACGTTTGGTAATTTCTCCTCCAACCAGAATAAAAGATCCCATTGACGCGGCCAATCCCATGCATATTGTATGGACCTCTGGTCGTACAAATTGCATAGTATCATAAATGGCTATTCCGGGTATTACCCATCCACCAGGGGAGTTTATAAACAAATACAGATCTTTAGTCTCATCCTCGATACTGAGATATACCATAAGACCAATAAGTTGATTCGAGATCTCGCTATCAACCTCTTGGCCTAAAAAAAGTAATCTTTCTCGATAAAGTCGGTTGAGTAGGATAAAATTGTATCCCTTAGGAACCGTACATGCACCTTTTGATGCATACGGTTCAAAAAAATGGCGAAGAAAAGAATCAATGTATAGATTCCAGTCCTCTTTCTTTTTCGGGTTTTTCTAATTTTTTAATGAAAGGGCTTTTCTTCGATTTTTCAATAAAGATGAATTTTGATTTCTTCTTTGATAATATAAAAAAGGGGTAAATAAACTTATCGAATTAACTTCTCATTGATGTATTCTTTCATTGAAATTCAATCCAAATCACGATGGTATTTTCTTGTTCCTGAATGGGTCTCTTTCATCTTTTTAGATTTATGCTCTACTCCGGGTGAAGATTCGCCCGATTTTGATTTGCATATATAGGACAAATCTTCCCATCACCATTTCTTTTTGTTATGACTTTACAAATAATCATTTATGATACACATAGTAATCATAGATATATTACCAATTGGGTTTTTTTCTAAACGGAGCCTGGATACTTCATTTTTTTCGTCCAGCCAAAGCCAACCATAAATTATTCTAATTGATAGAATTCTATGAATTCCCCCAAATAATGCATTTAATTGCACTTCACGCTCCAATTTTTCGATGATTCAATTTCTCTTTCTTGGGCGAAACAGAGGATATCTCGGTCGGGGAGAGAATGGGGAAATCCCATATGACCCAATATATCTGACAAGTCGCACTATACGTCAACCCAAGATGCATCTTCCTCTCCAGGACTTCGGAAAGGTACTTTTGGAACACCAATAGGCATGGATTGAAAAAAAAGAATGAAATACTATATTTCACTTTGATGTGGAAACGTAACAATATGGTTTTATTGTCTTTATAATATTGGCTTTATCATATTTATTTTATCCATAGATTAGAAAAATTTAGAAGGAAAGACAAAATAAATAAAGGAAATTTTTTACGAATAGATCCTTTTAATGATAAATGAAGGATGGACATATTTTTTCATAGAAAATGGTATCAATCCACCATTGCATATTGGTACTTATCGAGTATAGAATAAATCTGCTTCTCTTTGTTCTTACGAACAGAATTCTTCCATTATTACGAATAGAATATAGAATCAATATTAACCTAACTCTTGTTAGGAAATAATCCCCTGAACAGGGAAAGTCTATAGGATAGTCATAGTATAATTTTTTCCAATGCAATAAAGTTACGTAGTGTCTATTTTTCTTTGATAAAGGGGTATTTTCCATGGGTTTGCCTTGGTATCGTGTTCATACCGTTGTATTGAATGATCCTGGCCGGTTGCTTTCCGTTCATATAATGCATACAGCTCTGGTTGCTGGTTGGGCGGGCTCGATGGCTCTGTATGAATTAGCAGTTTTTGATCCTTCTGATCCTATTCTTGATCCAATGTGGAGACAGGGTATGTTCGTTATACCCTTCATGACTCGTTTAGGAATAACCAATTCATGGGGGGGTTGGAGTATCACAGGAGGAACTGTAACGAATCCGGGGATTTGGAGTTACGAAGGTGTAGCTGGGGCGCATATTGTGTTTTCTGGCTTATGCTTTTTGGCAGCTATCTGGCATTGGGTCTATTGGGATCTAGAAATATTTTCTGATGAACGTACAGGAAAACCCTCTTTGGATTTGCCCAAGATCTTTGGAATTCATTTATTTCTCTCCGGAGTGGCTTGCTTTGGTTTTGGTGCATTTCATGTAACAGGTCTGTACGGTCCTGGAATATGGGTATCCGATCCTTATGGACTAACGGGAAGAGTACAGCCTGTAAATCCGTCGTGGGGCGTGGAAGGTTTTGATCCTTTTGTTCCGGGAGGAATAGCTTCTCATCATATTGCAGCAGGTACACTGGGCATATTAGCGGGTCTATTCCATCTTAGCGTTCGACCGCCACAACGTCTATACAAAGGATTACGTATGGGAAATATTGAAACTGTACTCTCCAGTAGTATCGCGGCTGTATTTTTTGCAGCTTTTATTGTTGCTGGAACTATGTGGTATGGTTCAGCAACTACTCCCATCGAATTGTTTGGTCCCACTCGTTATCAATGGGATCAGGGTTATTTCCAGCAAGAGATATATCGAAGAGTTAGCGCCGGGCTAGCCGAAAATCAAAGTTTATCAGAAACCTGGTCTAAAATTCCTGAAAAATTAGCTTTTTATGATTATATCGGTAATAATCCGGCAAAAGGAGGATTATTCAGGGCAGGCTCAATGGATAACGGAGATGGAATAGCGGTAGGATGGTTAGGACACCCTATCTTTAGAGATAAAGAAGGGCGTGAGCTTTTTGTACGTCGTATGCCCACTTTTTTTGAAACATTTCCAGTCGTTTTGGTAGACGGCGACGGGATTGTTAGAGCTGATGTTCCTTTTAGAAGGGCAGAATCCAAGTATAGTGTTGAACAAGTAGGTGTAACCGTTGAGTTCTATGGTGGCGAACTTAATGGAGTCAGTTATAGTGATCCTGCTACTGTGAAAAAATATGCTAGACGTGCTCAATTGGGTGAAATTTTTGAATTAGATCGTGCGACTTTGAAATCCGATGGTGTTTTTCGTAGCAGTCCAAGGGGTTGGTTTACTTTTGGGCATGCTTCGTTTGCTTTGCTCTTCTTCTTCGGACACATTTGGCATGGTGCTAGAACCTTGTTCAGAGATGTTTTTGCCGGCATTGACCCAGATTTGGATGCTCAAGTAGAGTTTGGAGCATTCCAAAAACTTGGGGATCCAACTACAAGAAGACAGGCAGTCTGATACAAGACCACTTTGGTATCTTTCCCCTCTATTTCCTTTTTTTTGGGGGGGATTTTACATAGAGTATCGGAGTTAATTTGAATCCCCGCTTTTTTGATTCTTGCTCTTTCGAGATGATTCCCAAAAAGAAAATAAAAAAAAACGAATTTAAGTAGGAAAGCTATAATTGTAAACCACGATCGAATTTATGGAAGCATTGGTTTATACATTCCTTTTAGTCTCGACTCTAGGGATAATTTTTTTCGCTATTTTTTTTCGAGAACCACCTAAAGTTCCAACTAAAAAGTAAAATGATTTTTCATTATTTCAATTGAAGTAATGAGCCTCCCAGCATTGGGAGGCTCATTACTTCAACTAGTCCCCGTGTTCCTCGAATGGATCTCTTAGTTGTTGAGAAGGTTGCCCAAAAGCGGTATATAAGGCGTACCCAGTCAAACTTACAAGTAAACCAGATATAAAAATGGCGACTAGGGTTGCTGTTTCCATTATGATTATATAATTTCAAGACCCCAACGTATCTATCATAAGATCATTTATTTACAACAGAATCGTATACAAAGTCAACAGATATCAATGAATAGAATAGGATTTATGGCTACACAAACTGTTGAGAACAAGGGTCCAAGACCAAGACAAACTACTGTAGGAAGTTTATTAAAACCATTGAATTCGGAATATGGTAAAGTAGCTCCCGGGTGGGGAACGACTCCATTGATGGGTGTCGCAATGGCTCTATTTGCGGTATTTCTATCTATTATTTTGGAGATTTATAATTCTTCTGTTTTATTGGATGGAATTTCAATGAATTAAATCTATAAGAATCACAAAGTCCTAGCTTTTTGAATAAAAAATCAATCAGTTAGAACTCAGATTTCTCGCTTATTCTATTTTTTCTATTTTGGTAGTTCGATCGTGGAATTTCTTTCTTTCTGTATTTCCGGAATATGAGTGTGTGACTTGTTATAATTGATTCTATTGATAGTACAAAGAATAGATCTGTCACCTTGATAAAAAAGGTTCTACTTCGTCGGATATTTATTTGAGTATCTGGAACATGAACTATATGAACTAGATTAAGAAATATTTGAACTATGATTCATACTTCATATTTCACCTCGTATCCGGAAAAAATTTCAACCCGTTTGAAAAAAGAAAAATTTTTCTTTTTTTTTTAGTGAATTTTATCTAATTCATGAAATACGTGATAAACCAAGGATTCTTACTCAGAAAAGCCTTGGGTTAGCTTATAATTTTTATTAAATCGTCGTGGTTTGAGTATGAATCTGAGGTTTTAATCAATTCATAGGGTTTTAACAAGAGAATTCCTATTAAATGAATAATAAATAAAGGAAAAAGTCGCATTAGAGACAAAAACAAATTAAAGAAAAATAAATAGGTAAAGAGAGGATTCAACAGGCCTGTAAGGATCAACATAAAGACGATCGAGCCAACTTGATATTTTGGTATTATCACCATAAAGAAGAGCTTTCATATTTTTCTCCTTTCGTACATTTAGAGAAGATTGAATTGGAGATTAAGAAGTTTCAAACTTTCTATTCCATATCTTACTATTCTTTTTTATTGGGTGTTTTTGCTTGAGCTGTACGAGATGAAAGTTTCATATACGGTTCTAAAGGGGGGGATTTTCACCTATCTCAATAAAGTCTATGATTGGTTCGAAGAACGTCTCGAGATTCAAGCGATTGCGGATGATATAACTAGTAAATATGTTCCTCCCCATGTCAATATATTTTATTGTTTAGGGGGAATTACGCTTACTTGTTTTTTAGTACAAGTAGCTACAGGGTTTGCTATGACTTTTTACTA